AGTTCGGCTAATCCTCTTATACCCTTAGTTAAGAATGTTTCATAAAAAATATCTATGTAACCACGATTATATGACCAATTGTATATTACATTTATTATTCGGTCCAAGAAAAGTCTCTTAGGACCTATTTTAACAAATGAATTAATTAATTCTAAATTCTGAAAAGATGAATAAACAGACCCATATAAAAGAGACGCTATGAATATTCCGAAATAGGCTATACTGACTGAATAAATTGCATTTGTCACAAATTCATACCAATCCACAGAATAGTTCGAATTTTGATGTAAAAGGTTTATCGATGGGGTTAACCATTTCGATAATATATCCAAATCCATTCCTACTTGATCGAAAGGAATTCCTATGGACCCAACAAACAAAGTAAATAGGACCAATACAAGTAGAGAAAATAGCATAGTATTGTCCGATTCACAGGGATACATGGAAGTGTCTTTATTGTCAAAATGAGTACTAAAGGATCGCATCAGATTTCGTATATTCCCATCAATTTGATATATCTTCTTCGAAAAAAGGGAAACCTTTTTATTATTATTCATTACTGAGAAAAGTACATTTTTGTTAACTGGTTTCGGTCCTTCTTTTCCCCATATAGATATTGAAGAGAACGAGCTATTTTTAGTGCCACTGTAATTTTGAAACCGAACGTGTAAATGCCCCTCAAAAGTAAGTAAATACATCCGAAACATATAAAATGCAGTTAATCCTGCTGTGGAACAGGCTATTATCGCGAAAATCGGTGAATACAACCAACTATCATTAAGAATTTCATCTTTGGACCAAAAACAAGCAAGAGGCGGAATACCACAAAGAGAAAGTGTACCTAATAAAAAAGTAGTTTTTGTAATTGGCACATATTTGGTTAAACCACCCATAAGAACCATGTTCTGACTTTTATCTGGAGAATATCCAACAATGGGTTCCATTGAATGAATAATTGATCCGGATCCTAAAAACAATAATGCTTTCGAATAGGCATGAGTGATTAAATGGAATAAAGCAGCTCGATAAGAACCTATCCCTGGAGCTAACATAATATAACCCAATTGAGACATTGTAGAATAGGCTAAACTTCTCTTAATGTCTTTTTGAGCAAGAGCTAAAGTAGCTCCTAATAGTACCGTTATTATACCTAGCAAAGAAATGAGATTCATTATGTAAGGTATGACTGTGAAAAGGGGAAGAAGCCGAGCGACAAGAAAAATTCCCGCTGCTACCATAGTAGCAGCATGTATAAGAGCCGAAATAGGAGTGGGCCCCTCCATGGCATCAGGTAACCATACATGAAGGGGAAATTGTGCGGATTTAGCAACTGCACCAAGGAATAATAGGGAGGCACACAGAGTAGCAAATAAAGAATGGACCCCATTATTATGGATCAAGTTATTGAAGATTTCGAACAAATCCCGAAGTTCCAAACTACCTGTTATCCAATAAAAACCTAAGATTCCTAATAATAAACCAAAATCCCCTACACGATTAGTTACAAATGCTTTTTGACAAGCATTGGCTGCAATTGGTCGTGTGAACCAAAAACCTATTAATAGATACGAACACATTCCCACCAGTTCCCAAAAAATATGAATTTGTATCAAATTGGAACTAGTAACTAATCCCAACATAGAAGTATTGGAAAAACTCATATAAGCAAAAAATCTCAAATATCCTTGATCATGAGACATATAATTGTCACTATAAATAAGAACCATGATTCCAACAGTAGTGATTAGTATTGACATAATACAAGTAAGTGGGTCGATCAAGTGGCCGAACTCTAAAGAAAAATCATTATTGATGGTCCAAGAACATAGAAATTGATAGATAGAACTGCCATTGATTTGCTGAATAGACAGATCGGCCGAAAAAACCATAACTATACTTAGCAATGAAACACTAGGAAAAGCCCACATACGACGAAGATTTTTTGTTGCAGTCGGAACAAGCAGAAGTCCCCATCCTATTGACATAGTAACTGGAAGTGGAACGAAAGGTATGATCCATGCATATTGATATGTATGTTCCATAAGAAAATAAAACTTTTTTTATTCTTATTAATTGTTTCCGATTCACCAGCTCTTCTCTCTTTCGGAAGTCAAATAAATAAATAAAAATAAAGATAGAAAAGAACTCAAATAGGATTTTTAATTCTTAATTATTCCGATTCTTTCCCAAATATCGTATTGAATAAAAAGAAATTTAAATCAAGAAGTTACAATTGTTCAAATGACCAAGTCACTGGTTAAAACTGACCATTTAGTTATTAACTAAGATATTTATTAAGATAAAGAAAGAATATGAGATTTTCAATCATTCCACTATTACGGCGATTGATGTCCATATAGTAAATAGTAAGGAAAAGGAATGACACCAAAAAAGGTAAAAGTACTCTATTGGGATATGGATCATAGAATCCGCCAATAACTCGACCCAATAAAATACTAGTTATTTTAGTTAGTTTATTCGGAGTCATTAATTAATTCATTGTAGAACTGATTGATTGGCTTCTATTCCAATAAAACAAATTTATGTTTATAGGAAATCCTATGATACTCGTCACTTCGCATAGAACTGAAATAAGAGATTACTAAAATGACCTTTATCAAGTAATGTATCGTTTAACAGATTAACTACCAATCTCATTTTCATTTAAATTATGAGTACTCTATCCTCGAGCTTGATCAATTAATAGAAAAATTTTAAATTATTATTTTCTTAAATTAGGTAAGGATTCTTAAGCTTTTCGATTTATTCAATGTAAGACGACGAGATATAAATAGACTGAGATTGAGATATGAATTGGAACCCTTTTTGATTCTTATCAACAACAACCGGTTCGATTTCTATGGTAGCGGACCTCATAGACATAGATCGGAATGAAGATATGAAGGTACAAATTAGTACGAATTCTTATTTCTTCGGGCATTGTATGTAATAGAGATGTGGAACAAAAAAAAATTCCTTTGAAAATCACATCGTTTTTCTTTTTTCTATTTCTTTTTTTTATCCCTAGTGTACTCTATGTGATGCGCACGTATCTATATTTTTGTATGTTATGAAGGAAGTATCCGCTATGGAATAAATATAGATAATGAATAGCAAGAACGATCCATTTTGAACAATACATGTCTTTCACATCCAACTATAAAAGTAACTTCTTTATTTTAAAATGGCGGTTCCAAAGAAACGTACTTCTATCTCAAAAAAGCGTATTCGTAGAAATATTTGGAAGAAAAAGGGATATTGGGCGGCGGTAAAAGCTTTATCTTTAGCTAAATCTATTTCTACCGGGCATTCAAAAAGTTTTTTTGTGCGACAAACAAGTAATAAAGCCTTGGAATAATCTGAATCGACATGACTCGATGAATTGGATGATTTATAAGATGAATAATTCACATTAACTAATGTTTTGAACTCATCTATATGAGATAGAACTGAACCGGCTGTTGTGGTATGTAGAATAAGAATTATTCTGTCTATTGGGTTCTAAGAACGGTACTATTTCTTTTTTGTTGTTTGAAAAACAACAACAAAAAAGAAATAGTTAAACACAAAATACAAGGTTTCACTTTTCATTATAGTAGATTTTGATAATTCGCGAGATGGGGGTTGTTATTTCCCCCCCAAAAAAATATTTTTTTTAGGAAGAAGTTTATTCGATTATGTATCTCCAATAGTTATACATCATTAAGATTTTTGGAAGATCTGAAACAAGTATGAACGACCGTATTAAAAATGAAAGGATCCTTGAAACTAATTGATTGAAATATATATTTTAAGACTTTGCTTTGTAACTCTCCGAATCACTACATAGATTCCCTCTTGTTTCGACCCAATCAATAAAAACTCCCCGGATCCCCTTTAGGTCGATATTTATGTACGAAGAATAAGTCAATCTTCCTTAATCCAAAATAGATCCTATGTTTGGACCGTAGGATCGATCAATCTATTTTATATAGAATATACTTTATTTATAAGTAAAGTACATAGCGTAGAATTCCAATAGAGATTGAAACTCTTTTGTTTTATGTGCAGCCCAATACCTAATTGGTTCGGTAAATCCTCACACGAATTATGTATACAATGAGGATCCCAACCATTAATACAGTTTTGATACCAAACTATCTAAATATTTATAGAAATCCCTTGGATGTAGTTATCCAATTGTGATACATAAAAAATCCTATTTATTTTCTTTTGTTCAGTGAAAAATGAATCTTTTTTCATTTCCGATCCATGAAATCAGATAAATGAGAAATGAATCATCAAAAAATGATATAAAAAAGGGACAATTCTTAGTTCTAGACCTCAACTGAGGACATAACCATCTAGTTCCAACTGTTCCATAAGAACTTATACTACGTGAAAGCCTGTTGTTAAAAATGACACCATACCGGGATACTAAGGATTATTGAAGTTCAAATATTCATTTGAACGAGTCTTTATTCATCGATTCTAACGTTTCCTAAAATAGATTGCATTGAATCTTTCAATCTCGACGATTGAACATCATATGGGCTATTATTATTTCGATCAAGCCGCCATGGTGAAATCGGTAGACACGCTGCTCTTAGGAAGCAGTGCTAGAGCATCTCGGTTCGAGTCCGAGTGGCGGCATCCTCTAAAAAGGACACATTAGATCCTATAATGAATTTAATTCGGAATTTACATTCCGTAATTGAGGGACCCCTCTTTTTTTTAATGATTTTTTTTTATGATATTTGCGACTTTAGAACATATATTCACTCACATCTCTTTTTCGATCATTTCAATTGTCATTACGATTTATTTGGTGACTTTATTAGTCCATGAAATCGTAGGACTATGTGATCCGTCAGAAAAAGGCATGATAGCCACTTTTTTCTGTATAACAGGATTATTAGTTACTCGTTGGATTTATTCGAGACATTTCCCGTTAAGTGATTTATATGAATCATTAATGTTCCTTTCATGGAGTTTCTCCATTATTCATATGGTTCCTAAAA